TATCATTGCAATGATTCCGTATCAGTTGTTCTGATATGTTAAATGTGTAGCCGACCCAGCATTGCCAGGGGACTGAAGCCTGCTACTACAGACATTGATAGAGATTAATTACTATCTATCTATTTGTGTGAAACAACTTGGTGTCTAAGGTGTTCTATTCCAGTAAGTTGAGTTTTACCTAGACTCTCACCTAGAAAATCCTAGGACGTCTTTTCCTCTTGGAACAGGTTTAGATTACGACTACGGAAATTCGGTGAAGGCTTTATGCACATCTACTGATTGGGTTGACAAACCTACGGACATTCCCAGTAAGATAACTGAATTGCAAGATTTTCTTCTTTTACATCTAGACTTCGACTTCTTCTATCCGTGGAATAGGAGAAAACGGATACTCAGTGTGCGATGAGTAAATATGATTTGCATCTTAAAAAATAAATGGTTCAAAATCATTTGAGTAGTTTCTATTCAATCATGTGGAAAGCTGTATTCGATGAAAGTCGCACGTGCAGTTTGGAGGGAGATCCTCGACTAACCGGTGGATCCACCCTACAATATGGAGTGAAGAAGCCAAAATAGTAGCTTGAGATACCATTGAAATAAAAGAATCGATTGAAATCTGACATATTTATATTTGTAAACTCGTGTTACATCGGAGCAGTGTAGTGAACAGAAAGAAAAATATCGAATCAGATCCAATTTATCGTAATCGATTAGTAAATATGCTAGTTGATCGTATCCTGAAAAATGGCAAGAAATCACTGGCTTATCAGATTTTTTATCAGGCTATGAAGCGGATTAGGTAAAAGACAAATAGGAACCCACTGTCTGTTCTGCGACAGGCGGTGCGCGGGGTAACTCCCGATGTAGTGACAGAAACCAAACGTGTAGGTGGATCAACTTATCGAGTTCCCGTTGAAGTAGTACCGGCAGAGGGAAAAGCTTCGGCTATCCGGTGGTCATTAATCGCGTGTCGAAAACGCTCAGGTCGAAGTATGGCTTTAAGATCGAGTGATGAATCGATGGATGCCGCCAGGAATTCCGGTAGTGCCATACGGAAGAAAGAGGAGACTCATAAAGTTGCGGAGGCTAACAAAGCTTTTGCCCATTTCCGTTAGTTTCGGATTCGTTCCGATCCACAATCTTTCCGTTGTGGATTGGAGCCGGGGCACAAACTATCGGGGAATCAAAAAAAAACCATGGAGAAATGGTTGAGTGAAGAGTCAACGGCAAATAACGGGTGTCTAAGCCACAAGTGGGGATTGACAACTACTTCTTCTTTCTAGGTTGCTAATTATTAGACTCCTCCTAACCCAATAGGATAGCGGGGGGGGGGGGCCAATGCAGAGTTGCGGAGTGCCTCGCAAAAAGGCTTGACGCGTGACCAGTTTTTTCAGAGACTGAAATTGATTGAGGCGCGCACCGCATACTGCATAGAGTAAAAATTTAATTTTTTTTTTGAAAAATGAAAGCCTTGTTGTAAAACAATGGCTAAAAATTGTTTGAGATATCGAGAAGAAGCCCCCATATCCAAGAATTCTGGGGACTCAATTAATTTCGGTTGACACAGATAGGTTTTTGTGATATATTACAAATTAACAAGCTTACTAGCCTGGGGAATCACTAATTATCTCTCGAAAACCGAAAATTACCATGACTGCAACTTTAGAACGACGCGAAAGCGCAAGCTTATGGGGTCGCTTCTGCGACTGGATCACCAGCACCGAAAACCGTCTTTACATCGGATGGTTCGGTGTCTTAATGATTCCCACCTTACTAACCGCAACCTCTGTATTCATCATTGCTTTCGTCGCAGCTCCTCCTGTAGATATTGATGGTATTCGCGAACCCGTTTCTGGTTCTTTGTTATACGGCAACAACATTATCTCTGGTGCTATCATCCCTACTTCTGCAGCTATTGGGTTACATTTCTACCCAATCTGGGAAGCAGCTTCCGTCGATGAATGGCTTTACAATGGTGGTCCTTACGAACTTATCGTTCTTCACTTCCTACTTGGTGTAGCTTGCTACATGGGTCGCGAATGGGAACTGAGCTTCCGTTTAGGTATGCGTCCTTGGATCGCTGTTGCGTACTCGGCTCCTGTCGCAGCTGCTGCCGCCGTCTTCCTGATCTACCCAATTGGTCAAGGAAGTTTCTCTGACGGTATGCCTCTAGGCATTTCTGGTACTTTCAACTTCATGATCGTCTTCCAGGCTGAGCACAATATCCTTATGCATCCCTTCCACATGTTGGGTGTAGCTGGCGTATTCGGCGGCTCTCTATTCAGTGCTATGCATGGTTCTTTGGTAACTTCTAGTTTGATCAGAGAAACAACTGAGAATGAGTCTGCTAATGCGGGTTATAAGTTCGGTCAAGAAGAAGAAACCTACAACATCGTAGCTGCTCACGGCTATTTCGGTCGTTTGATCTTCCAATATGCTAGCTTCAACAATTCTCGTTCTCTACACTTCTTTTTAGCTGCTTGGCCCGTGGTAGGTATCTGGTTCACCGCTTTAGGCATTAGCACTATGGCATTCAACTTGAATGGTTTCAACTTCAACCAATCCGTGGTTGACAGCCAAGGTCGTGTTATAAACACCTGGGCTGATATCATAAACCGTGCCAACCTAGGTATGGAAGTCATGCATGAACGTAACGCTCATAACTTCCCTCTAGACTTGGCTTCCGTTGAAGCTCCCTCTACAAACGGATAATATCCTTCCGGTTATGCAGCACAACTGGATACCAAATCTCTTAACTCCGGAGGAGAGGGGGAGGTTTGGTGTCCAACGAGGTGAAGGTTCGTGCGGTAGAACGAATGGAAAGGATGATAACAGCTTGTCACATTTTCACGATTATCAGTTTCCAACCTTGAATTCTGGAAACTATTTTATTTGGAATATCCTTCTGCGATTTAATAGATTACGAAGTTTCCTACTCCGATTTGCAGAATGCTTGTAATCTCCCACCTCAATCTTTTGGATAAAAGAAATTGGGAGTGCATTCATCATTTCAAAGATTTTGTATTGTCTCGTTATATACATAAAGTCAATATGTATGTGTATCAACCGAAGAACCTATCTAGCTTGCTTAACGGATAGATCTCGTTCACGTCCGGGGGGGGGGGGTAGCCAACTAAATCAACAGAGGGGGCGGACGTAGCCAAGTGGATCAAGGCAATGGATTGTGGATCCATCACGCGCGGGTTCAATCCCCGTCGTTCGCCCATCCGATTGGGTAATTCGATCCCATTTCTCTGCTTGGAACAGAGAGGAATTGTTAAGGTGGGTGGGATTTGTGTGGGTCTCCCCGACAATAACGATTTAGAATTCCCGATCTAATTCCAGTTTTGGATATGACTATTCACAGAAATCACTAGACTCGCTCGAAATATTTATTCCATTCTATCTTGAAATTTTCAAATTTATTGGTATAATAAATGTGGGAAATAGATAGTATCTACCGCATATAATTAATATGAAGAAAGAAAATAAGGTAAAAAAGGTGGCAGAAGAAAGAGTAGGAAGTCCATATTTATCATCTAAAATTTCGGAGTTAGTGGAAGTCAATCTATTAGACCACTTCTTCGAATCATTGAAAAACCAACATCTCAAAGAATTTTTAATTAGCCCATCTTCCAATTATGAACCTTTTATCAGATTATCTGACTTGTGATTTCTGAGTTCACTATTTTTACGCAATCTGCGTGATTCACTAAAGAGAGATAGTGGCATCACCCTGGAGATGCTGATGTTGCTAACAATACCAATTTCTATGCATTGCTTGAGTGACAAAAGGTCGATCGGAAGAAGTTTTGCATTAGCGGGAGTCATTAATGGGGGTGACGGAGTAATAAAGAAACAAGCGGAAATTTCTGGTGACTTCTCCCGCGACTGCTTTCCCCGATTCGGAAGATCTTTACCTGTTGAAAAGAATGGAAAGAGGGGAATACCCGTTTCCCACTACTTAGGTTTGAATGGAGATATTTCTGCAGGTTCAACGAAAAAAGAGAAGCAAGTTCGTTATGATGCGAGGATTCCTCTGGGTTCCGGTCGATGGAAGGCTTGTGTGGTGAGGGATTCACTCCTTGGCAGAGATATATCCAAGGATGAGACTGAAAGGATTCAAGCTTTTTGTAGGGATAGGTGTTTACGAAACTCAAGTAGGTTTTTCAAATTCTATAACTATATGGTAGTTTCTAAAAACAACCAAAGTGATTTCGATTCGTTATTCTTTTGGGAAAGTCATAACAAGCGAGATCTGGGTCGGTTACAAGCAACACAATTGAGAAGCGACTCGTTAAGTCCCGTGGTATTGAACTCCTATGACAAGGCGTTACTTGAATCCGGAGATTCAGCAGATCACCGGGGGGATGGATCGAGATTTTACTTCGAGCGAGAAGCCTTTTCCAACTTGTCTTCATTTACGTCTCGTGAAAAGACGACGTCGTTTCGTGGCTGTATATCCGGATTGGATTGTGACAAAATTGGGGAAGAATTTCCCATTCTACACACTTATTCACAAATGAAAAATGGATTAATAAATCGACTCACCAAATTTCTCTCGATAATTGAGAAATCAAATCTGGTTTTTGGTGGGGCAATAGTTATTGACGTCAGCAATAGCGTCAAATCTGGGAAGGGATTTCCATTGAAAACGAAGGGTGACATGCCGCTTACTCAAATATCTGGCAAAAAACTTGGGCTAGCGAGTAGCATACACCTCAACCTCAATGAGATTCTTCCAAACTATTTTCAAATATCTTTAGGTATACCTAGAAAAATAAGTAATCGAAGTGAAAATACTACTTTTTCAAACTAATTGGAAGAAAAGGGTAACATACATTCAATATATTCTTTAGTTAGATTGTATGGACGAAGTAGAATCATACCTCTCTACTCAACATACATATTTCTTCTCCATGACTATTTCTGCGCATTATTTACTGAATATTTCTTCCAAATCAAATATCGGTTGGATGGCTGGACGGGGAGCGGGGAGTACACCGGTGTAACAAGAATTGCAACTGAATAAATAGTATTGAAATGGAAGGATAACGTAGAGCGCCTATTGAACGAATATATCACCTATCAAATTGATGAGTATAAAAATGTTCAGTCAAATGTGCATAGATGGCTCGATACGACCAGGGATTCGTCTCTTTTCGCTGTCGGGGAAGTCTTAAAGTATGACTTGGAGGAATCAATTTGCCGCGTATCAATAATAAGAAACGAATTGCTAAATAATATTGGTGTCAGTCTCGGTAGTAACAATCAACAGAACGAAAAAGATTTTCATCGATTTCTCAATGCTTTTTTTCTTTATAAAATGATTGTTGCTGAGGTTATTCGCCAGAAAGCTTTGATATATACCATTGATTATTGCATCGAAAAATTGGACGATATAGATCTCGATAAATTGAACAAGATAGATCTCATGAAGCTTGATCTTCTATCAAGTTTATTCGATGGTTACATTGACGAACAGATACTTTTCCTCAAAACAATTCTTGAGAGAAAAAAGATGTTATTCATTGAATCCAAACTGTTAATGAGTGATAAATCGGTAGGCTCTTCGACCGAGCTGGAACCTGCAGTGAATCCTACTTCTCTCGGGTTGCCCCGCATCGAATCCATCCGAGCAGGATTTTCAAACGACGCTCTTTCAATTGCGGGTGGGCAATTTTGGAATCTGTTTCTGCGTGATTCAAACCGTGGGGGAGGTTCAACTAAAGATATTGGTGGGAATATTTTGAGATACATTTCCGATCAGGTTAATAAACTAAACCTTCTAGACGACTCACCTATACGGAACTGTGCTGGAAGCAACTTTATTCCGAGAATCAGAAGGAATTTTTTTATTGGGAGATGCAGCAGTAGTTATCTCAACGTCCTAGAAAACTTCTATGCGGACTCCGAATATGAAACCATCTCATCTAATATCATCTCATTTATTCATCCCCAACTGTCGGATTCGTTGTCATCCAATTTATCGAAACAAACAGCAGGGGAGGTTGCTGGCCACGTACTCACGCCAATTCAATTTATTTTGTCTAATCTGCATGAATCCACAGCATTAGTAACTCATTCAGATGGACTTTCCAATTCTATTTCGGATCTGAAGAGGTTACTGGCGAGTTTGAACTCATCTCCTCGTGAAACGATGGAGTCATTTCTATATTCGTGCAGTAGCGCTGGAGTTTCTTTGGAGAGGACGTCGATAAACTCCGATTCATCGTCGGATCGGCGACTCCGATCTCGCCCCAAGAATCTGGTATTGGATCGAGCCTATCGGAAAAATTTGTCTATTAGGTATTTCTGGGAACTGGAAGAAGTGGAAACCTCTTACTGGTCGCTAAGACTCCCATTATGCAGCGATGTAACATCGAGATCTCTAGCAGAATCGATTGGAAAGGAGGTTGCGCGCGAAGATACGGACCATGCGGATCAATCTATCCGGAGAGAGGCTATTCGTCCATCCCACTTTATCAATTTCAATGAATTATTAAAAGATTTGAACAGATATAAGATCTCTTGGATCTTTTGGAAAGACAATATCGGTGAAAAATGGAGCTTATTTATAGATTATATACCTTGGTTTTTTACCCCCACCTGGTGGAGATACTTCTACGATCTGATTAGAGAAACATATCCAGAAATAGTACTTAAAATAAGTTATGACTCAAATCATAATTTCCCCAGAATTTATAAAAGAATTGCTGAGGATGTAGTAGATGGCGCGAAAGCCTATTTATCCCAAAGACTGCAAAACCTAGGATTGAGATTTGACAACGATTCTATCAATACTATAGTATCCGAGATAGGTCTTCTTATTTTCGAAGAAATTCCTGATGAAGCGGAGATTTTACATTCGGGATCTCAATTTTCCAGTAGGTCTATCTTCTATTACTTCATTCTTTCAGTATTAATTGTTCTTGCATTATTCAAACACCCTTTGTCTGCCGTTTCGGGTTTCAATTCCTTTCATTCATGGAAACGTTTCAATACTATTGAATATCTAACAGACCCAACGCGTGGATCCTATTTGAGAGAGGTAATGTATTCCCCCTCGACAAGCTAAATGTCAACGAGAGATCTACTAATCTATTCTTTGAATAGATTCTTGAATTATATAAATAATATAATTTTTTTCTTCTTTGTGAAAAATGAACTCGATCCATGGATGTTTCATAAAGAAAGCTCCGATATCCTAGATAGTAAGAAAGAACTACTGACTCAACACCTAGTGACGAATAAAATTTTTCATAGGTATGTGTCGAAATTGAATTCCAATTATGATTTATTGAGCAACGAGATTTCTCATGAACCTTATCCACGGGAAAGATCTAATGTTTTGGCATACTTACTTCAATTCTGGCAAAATGATCTACTGAGTCACAAGATCCGTAAGTTGGATCCTGCGGAGAAGTGGGCTTTTTCCGCCCTCGAGAGAAATATTCTACCTTCAGTAACAACGAGACGAAGAGCCAGTCTACTAGATATGCCATGTCATGACATACCTATCTCACTCCAATCGGGATTATTACCATCTAAAGGTATTTTGCTAGTAGGACCCATAGAAACTGGCCGATCTTCCATTATTAGAGATGTAGCATTCGATTCCTACTTTCCAGTGGTGAAACTACCACTGAAAAAGCTGATATACAACCGATCCTTCTTTAATAATGTACGTGGAAATTTCATCTCGAAAGAAAGCGTACACCGATTAAATTTCGTTTTCGAAATGGCGAAAGAGATGTCTCCTTGTACACTATGGATTCAAGATATTCATGAATTGAATATTCATCGTTCGTATCATAAGCTAGAAGCTGATCCTAAATTCTTACTTTGCCAAATATTGAAAAGTATTGGTGACAGGCGCAGCAATTCCAACATCCGCAGGAATGTTGTTATCGCTACGACTCACGTACCTGCGAGGATAGATCCAGCTACAATAGCTCCGAACCGGTTAAACTAATTAATAAATTTTCGAAAATCCAACGGGTATCAACGTCACAAAGAGTTATCAATTCTATTACGTATCAAAGGTTGCGAAATGGAGGCTAATCCGCCTCTTCCTCCTATTGAAGGTACTGGGTCTGGAACTACGGGTTATAGTAAACGAGATTTATTCCTTCTTGCTAATGAGGCGTTATTAATAGGTACTTCCAAAAGAAGTAAGATTCTATGTAGCGACGCAATTGAATTAGCTTTGCATAGACAACATTCGACTGCTAGTGATATGGGCAATGGGATAGAATGCGGTTCTGAGTGGGAAATCTTTTCCTACGAGATAGCGGAAGCTACTTCAAAGAATAGTTTGATAGATACTTATCTCACAAATACATATATTGGTCGTAACGCGTTAAAGATGCGATTTTATTATTTGTCTAACTGGTATGTGGAACCTTCAATAACCAAGTCAACATTTAATGAATTCACTCTATTTTCCCATATCCTAGGGATACTAGCTGGATTAGTAGCTCGCGATTCGCTCCAAATGGATATGAGAAAGAAAGAAAATTTCATTGTTATCGACAAACTCGTAGAGAATGACTTGAACCTAGCTTGTGGTGTACTAGAAAACCTCTCGACTAATTTCTCACGTTCAGAAATTTGTAAAGACGGAAGTCGACGCAGTAATAGTCTTTCCTTTTCCGTTCCTATCGATAAACCCAAGTATTGTTCAGGTGTAACCTCTGCAAGTCGTTCTTCTAAATTTATGAGAAAGGGGGGGTTTAGCAGTCTAACCGACTTCGAACTGCAACAGTCACCCGAACTAATAAACTCAAGTCCGACGGAAGTGTCGCGTGAGATCACTTGGTCCCATAAGGCTTGGCGTCTCCGCTTCCTGCGAAGCGGGGCTTATGAATTGATGAGGGTATTATCTGAACCCAATCATTTGTATAATTTAATTCTCCTCTACCAAAATCAGAATTACATACCCCAACAAGATTTCGAATTCACTAAGATTAAGGGTGACAAAAGTAAATGGTGTGAGAGAAGCGGATATCTATTCAGTTTTGAAAAATCTGCGACTAATGTGACAGATAAATATATTAAAAGATTGGAAAACCGGTTGGATAATATGTTGTTACGCGAGCAATTTCTCGAATTGGGAATATCCGGCGACTCATCTAATGAATATGAGACACACTGTAATCGATTCGATGAAACGACTCGACTCTTCGGGGGGCGCTTCATATGGGACCCCATGCTTCTGTTCCAGCCAGATCCTAACATTCCTCCCTCGCGTCGCAGCTTGTTGCCGACGAAAGAACTGGCGCGGAGGCTTTACACCATTTACGGTATGAGAAGGCAGCACCTTAATAAAATGTCAAATAAAAAAATTAAAAATTTCTTTCTCTATCGTGAAGATAATCCGAAATTGAAACCTGACTCACCTATTAAGCGGTGGAATAATCTCTCTTTGGATGAAGAGGAGCGAGATTTCGAATATGTCAAAGAAACTTCCTCTATGGATATACATCTGCAATATCCGCAGACATTTAGTCCCGCTCGCTTTGATTCCTACGTGGTAGCAGAAGATTTCCCGGAGCGATTTATTCGGTTTAGGCTTCTGGTTCATAGAAACAAATGGATGAGGCGAAACCGTTGCCTATTTCAGGATTTTCTTATCTATAATATGTTGCTTGAAATTTATTAATATCTATTCAATCCGTTCTGGTTTGGTGGGGCGTCACTGGATCGAGCGACGAAACAATTTTTTCACGAAAGTTCATAGAACAAATCTTAGATACCCCTCATTCTGTCTAGATCTCCAGCAATATAATTAGAAGCCAAATCAGTAAAAGGAAGGTCTATATTTTCCTTTTACTGATACAAATCATTTTATTGCAGCATCTTAAATAGTTAAGGAACTGAAGACCATTTCCTAGATGAGTCTTTTATGAGTCTTTCTGCTTAGAAAGAAGGTTGAGAGGGAGCAATAGCTTAGGATTTTGCAAAACAGCTTTTTAACATCACGCTTGGAATAGATCCTCTACTTCGGAAATTTGTGGATTTACTCCCCTCCCCAGATGACTAATTGATTCGCTCATTCCAATCGCTCAATACACCGGAATTGAAGTGGGGGCCCCCAAAAACGACCTCTGAATAGGCGGGATCCTTGGGGTATTCAAGGGGGGAGGGGGTAAGGACGCACAAATCTTTTTATCTTCAATTGTTAGAACTGGAAATAAGCACGATAGTGAATCATTCACTGGTTGGTGGGTCATGGTCCGACGCAATTTGATTTGGCATATGTGGGAAATACAACTATCCAATTACTAGGAATTATTGACGCAGATTCGAACGAATCTCCCCGGGTAGGATTCGAACCTACGACCAATCGGTTAACAGCCGACCGCTCTACCGCTGAGCTACCGAGGAAAGTGATAGGGGATTCAGCCTCATACACACTCGAAGACCTTCGTTCTTCGAACCGCTTCTAAATCTGTAATACGTTAAGCTTTCTCCGACATTTCGTGAAGTAAACTTCGCGTACACCCTAACTCCTATTATAGGAGGAGGCGGCGGCGATAGCAATCCCATTTGAATGGAAGGGTCCCCTACCCGAATCATGGGAGAGGGGGGGGGGGGCAATCGATCGAGGTTGAGATCAACCCCACGAGCCCCCCACGATCTGTATCGATCAATCACCAATTAGTACCTCCTATTCCCCCCCCTCCAGGAAGCATAGTAGAATAGCCGCAGGATTCTCCTACCTCGTAGAAAGAAGTAATATCTCTGAGTAATAAACAGAGCAAAAAGGAGAGAGATAGAAATGGGGAAGATGAACAGTAGTCGGGATAAATGAACACGAATTGGAGCTTCGTGAAACGAAAGTAGCAGTTTACGGCAAGGGCGGAATTGGGAAATCAACAACTGACATTGATGACACCGGCGAAACAATTCCAATTACTAATCCGAGTAGATATTGAGATATTCTACCATTTTTAACGTGCCGCATAGCCTCTCCACCAAAAAGACTTAATGCACCAGTTCCGTTGATAAACCCATCGACTATCCATTGATCGAAATGCAAAACTAACTTTCCGATTAAGGTTATACTTCGGGTGAAATAAATGTTGTAGTAATAATCGATATAACCTCGATTTATGGACCAGCCTCTTATAGAAGATAGGAAAGTATTTAATAAATTTTTACTTATTACTTCTTCGGAAACTTTCTCTTTGTTATCAATAAGTTTATTGGTTTGTCCATAAACTTTTAGGGAAATTGATAATCCAATAAGAGATAAACTAAGTGAAGGGATTGAACTGGTTAATATCTCCGTCAAATTTTCAAGATGTTTATTAGCTTCGGAAAAAGAAGGAATGGAAATCAGCCAGTCAAATAAAAGGTCCAGGCTGGTTCCCTTTCGGATTGGGTCAACTCCTATCCCCGCCAATCCAGCAAATGCGGCGGGTATCGCCAAAACAATAAGAGGCAATACCATGCAAGAATTTGATTCTTGGGGATATAGCAAGTTTCGCTCTGGATGAGTTTTATTCCCCCTCCCACAAACTGAGTCTCCCTCAGGAGGAAATGCAGTGACGAGGTTTCCTGTTTCTGTAACCCTGTTTCGTTCCGTATCTGTTGTAGATGTAACATAACCAATTGTTTGTATGGTAAGTGATTCCGGTTGGGCCCCACCCCATGAAATAATAATATTTTCGGATGGAGAAGAAGTATTGAAACTCATGTAATTCGTTTGATTAGCGCGAAAATTTCCTTCGAAAGTGAGAAGGTAAATACGAGACGTATAAAACGCAGTAAGTCCTGCTGTAATAGAAGCTGCTAATCCTAGGTAAGGAGAGCGCAGCCGACTTTCCGTAATAATTTGATCCTTAGACCAGAAGCAGGATAGTGGGGGTATGCCACACAAAGAAAGAGTGCCCAGAGGAGAGGTAGTTCCAGTAATTGGCATGTGTTTTCGTAAGCCACCCATGAAAAACATATTTTGACTCCTAGTAGGAGAGTATCCGACCACTTTTTCCATGGAATGAATAACTGAACCAGAGCCCAGAAATGGCAAAGCTTTTGAATAAGCATGTGTAATAAGATGAAACAAAGCGGGTTGAGGGGCACCGATACCCGGAGCTGGTACCATATATCCTAACTGAGACATAGTGGAGTAGGCCAAGCCCCTTTTTAGATCTTTCTGGGCAAGAGCCAACATGGCGCCTGAGAAGGTTGTTACTCCGCCCACCCAAGAAATAGTATACATCGTTGGAGGCAATATCGAAATGAGGTTGAAAATTCGAGCTGTGAAGAAAATTCCGGCCGCCACCATAGTAGCTGCGTGAATAAGGGCCGATATGGGCGTAGGTCCCTCCGTAGCGTCTGGCAACCATACGTGAAGTGGAAATTGGGCAGACTTGGCAACCGGACCTAAAAAAAGTGAAAGGGCAATTATATTAGCAAAGATCGGATTGATTATGCCGCTGTCAGTCAATTCAAGAAATCAATCGCACAACTCAAAAATCTCGAAGCTACCAGTTATCCAGTAGACGCCTAATACGCCCAGCAGCAACCCGAAATCCCCTATGCGGTTGGTTACAAAAGCTTTTTGACAAGCATTTGCAGCGCTCGATCTCGCGAACCGAAAACCTATTAACAGGTAGGAACACATTCCAACTAATTCCCAAAATACGTAAATCTGTATCAGGTTGGGACTAAAAACTAACCCTAACATTGACGCGGCAAATAAACTTAGATAGGCATAAAATCTTACGTATCCCTAGTCATGACACGTGTAACTATCGCTGTAAACCATCACTGAAATACCCACAGTAGTAACTAATATCGACATAGCAAGAGTTAGTGGATCAATCAGAAAACCTATTTTCAAACGAAAATCACTTTTTGGGATCCAAGCCCACAAATACTGCTCGATGGAGTTAGTGGCCGCTTGTTGCCGAAACAGGGCAAGGGAAACAAACATAGCGGCGATTAACGAAAAGGTATTGAAAGCAGCGCACAAGCGACGTAGACTTCTTGTAGCTTTTGGAAGGAAAAACAATAGGGATCCGGTTGAGCGAGAAGCTACCAACGGACACAGGGGGATGAGACAAGCATATCTATTTGAGAGTTCCACGGGCGTATCAAATCCAAATTAAATTTGTTGTTGTTTTCAACTTCTTTTGATTGGGAGTCGAAAATAAAGATATGGGAACAGTATGAAATAGAATGTACGCAAACGATGTAACAAATGTTTAATCAGACAAGTTTTTAATCAGACAAAAAACTCCATCTGCACACTTTTTTAGTTTCATGTTACTACAATATGTAAAAAACTTGACAATATTTAAAGAAGCCCGAGATACTTATTCAAGTTAGATAATTTGATTCCAAATAGGTTTGCAAATCACCCCCCCCCATTATTTTTTAGTATTAAAAAAAAAAAGTGGATAGATAAAAAGAGAAAACTAGGATGAATAAATATGCAATAATTGACATCGGCGGTAAACAACTCCGAGTAGAACAGGGAAGATTTCACGATGCTCGGCACTTCGCCCCAGTTCGACCCATGTTGACGTCCGATACAAAAATATCGATAAATCGGGTCTTACTTATTCGTCACGGATCTATCATCAATTTTGGCTATCCGTGGTTGGGTGATGCTGTTGTCAGAGGCAGAATCTTACACGGTTGCTTCAGAAAAAAACTGGTGATACAAAAGATTCATTCTAAGAAGAAAACATGACGAACTCTTGGATATAGAGAAAATATGACCCGATTCGTTGTTGATTCCATTCATTTCGGTGGTAAAGACCTAAACAAATCTTAAAAAGTTTTTCATATTGAATATTGAGTCAATAGATACTTATAAAATTGATGTAACAACATAGAACTTCACCGGCTTTTCATTTTTCCCTGCTCGCGCTCATTTTTATTAAATTCTTCCTATTATATCCATTCTATTGGTACGTATCAACATAGTTCCAAGTTAGTTGCAAAAAAGAAATACTAGATGTATGGCAGTTCCTAAAAAACGAACTTCTGGATCGAAAAAAAAGATTCGTAATCACGCATGGAAAACTGGATCTGTAGGAGTGGCGTCAAGGGCTTTTTCCCTGGCCCAATCTGTTTTAACCGGTCGTTCAAGAAGTTTTTACTACGCAACAGAGAAAGCGGCGGAGAAGAAAGATTACTAAGAGAAATCGGAGTACTTTTTCTCTGTCGTAGTCGAAAACATATTATATTCATACACATACATATACATATATATATATATATGTATATGTATGAAGTAAGCGGTTGGATGAAAAACTCCGAAACGAAGCAAAAAGTGTGATACCAATTAGTACCTTTGTTACTAGCAAAAAATTTGACTTCGTAATATGGAATACTTCGCCGAAAATTCGAAGTATTTTATTGACACTCGTCGGTAATGATTTATTCAACAACGTATGCAGCATAAGTTCAATTAATGAATATCGAACTCAATAGACAACGAGTTAAAGCATGAGATAGGTTTGATGTTGCGGGAGTTAATGGCTAACCAGCTGATAACTACTACTTCACTCCGATAAATGAAGACATATAAGAATCGGGGAAACAAAAAATAATAAAGGGCTACATCTCCTTCCCTTCAAGTATGGGCGGGGGCAAGACAAATGACTCCGAAAGGTAAAACTAAGTCAAAAACACCTACTTTTTGCTTCTTTTCTCCTTCGGAGTTTCTTCCAGATATTTTGGGAGCGCAAAGAAAGAGGTTTTCCACCTAAATGTAAATGCATTTCAGTTTGTCAATTGCTTGCCTGGAAAAGCAACAAACTTATATTACTACTTCTTTACAAACCCCGTGACTCTATCTCCAGTCGGAATAGCAGGATTCGAACCTGTGACCTCCATCACCCCAAGATGGCGCGCTACCAAACTGCGCCATATTCCGTTATATATGTACACATACATAAAGAAGATATACATGCATATATATATATATATGTATGTCTGGCTTTATATGCTAGTACTAGAGTACTAGAGCCACTTCAATCTCATCAATCATTTGCTAAATTGGTTTTCTATCTGTTGAAATAATTTCTTCTGAGAGCAGGAGAACCTTTATCTTTCTTACCACCTCAGTAATTCGCCAGTATACCCCTCCATTTCCCGCAAATAGACGTTGACGTGCCACCCCAAACCGAGATAAAATATGCACATAAATAGATATTTATTTATTTCACAAGAAGCCGCTATGGTGAAACAGGTAGACACGCTGCTCTTAGGAAGCAGTGCCAGAGCATCTCGGTTCGAATCCGAGTAGCGGCATCAAAAAATTTTTCAACTTTTATACCCATATTTATTAAATAGGTAAGTGAAAAATATCTATCGATATGTAGATAGATTCTTTTATTTATCTAGAATATAGATAAATATTTCATCTGGTTCGGTATACTTTTCAAATCAATAGAAATTAGTACCTAATTTCTATTTAAATTGTAAAAGTAGTAGTTCTACCCTTCTTGGCATTTGTACAAAAAAAAAAGGAAAGATGTTACTTTGGTAGTAATTGATTTTAATTTGATCAAATCAATTTTGATCAAACCAATTTGGAATAATTTACTGGTCTCCCTTCATTACGACATATACCTATCTCGAACGCGCCTCCATTCACATATCATTTCTGATGCTTTTTTCTGCTACCCCGCCGAATCCGACCAATCTATTTTATGAATTTGATAAGTCAAATAAACTTAGCAATAAGAGTATGACAATTGCTTTTCTCTGCACGACGGAATTTTCAGTAATCCGCTGGTTCCAAACTAGGCATCTACCACTGAGCAATCTGTACGAGTCATCGATGTTTCCTTCATGGAGCTTCTCTTTATCATACGTAATTTTGGAAGTCAGGAATCAGAATGGGTTGTCGGGTGCAATTATAGCGCCGGGTGCTATGCTGACTCACGCCTTTGCAACTCTAGGTCTTCCTGAAGAGATGCAGCAATCCACGCCTTTAGTACCTGCTTTGCAGTCTCACCGGTCGATGACGCATGTAAGTACGACGCTACTGAGTCATGCAACCCCGTTGTGCGGATCTTTGTCGGCAATATCTCCATCGAGTATTTCTTACGGTGGAGTGAACAATTACTCCGTTTCCGATTCGAGACACAATCGTAACAGACGTAGTACTTCGCCAGACATTCGTTGTGGAACTGATGTACGGAGTTTTCCCCATCTACTACCCTCAAATTCAAGGAAATGTCAATTACTTAATCGATTAGATAGATGGGCTTACCAAATTATAAGCTTGGGGTTCTCGCTATTAACCATTGGTATACTTTCCGGAGCAGTGTGGGCTAATGAAGCTCGGGGATCTTATTGGAGCTGGGACCCTAAAGAAACTTGGGCGCTAGTAACTCGGTCAATACACGCAACTTACCTTCATATTAGGACAACTAACAAGTGGATGGGAGAGGGGCCAGCTGCGGCAGCATCTGCAGGTTTTTCTTCGGTTCGGGTTTGCTTCTTGGGAGTTAATTTGTTAGGAGTTGGGTTACATAACTACGGATGGCTGATATAAAAACAACAAAATCGGAAATTACTAAGTCGAAGATAAAAACGTTTAATTAACTGAATTTTTGGTTTCACCGAGTAAGCAAAAGAAAAATTGGTGGGGAAATTAATTCAAAGAAGGGGGAACAAAAACAAACATTTAACAGATGAGTAGGAAGTAGCTGCATCCACTTATTTGTCTGTTTTTGTTTTCCCATCCCGGTGTTTTTTTATTCGTGCTAGCGATTGCAAGCATAGACAGTTGAAAAGTGACAGACGTATCGTGTATAAGTAATACTGGTGCAGCTAGAATTGGCGAGCTTTTCTGCCAGGTAGGAACCAAAAACCAAATAATTTCTCCGCATCAAATTATCGATGATAATTTAACTTCTCTGAGTTAGCCCCCTCCCTCACCTCATATCCGAATATGAAAACAATATCGAGAACACTTCTCTACTCCGTAGAGGTAAAATTAGATTTGGATACGAACCGATACCTAGTATTGGTAAGAAGAGACAAGTCAGGGTGAATACCTCCCTTGGACCAGAATCAATTAAATAAGGATTTGATTCATTGGCCAACCTATAGCCGTAAAACATTCGGCGTAACATTGATAACAAGTAGATAGAGGCTAATACTGTACCAGTTGCCCCTAGCACTGTAATTTCCGCTTTAAATAAAAATGAGTATTGCTTGCTAGTAATAACTCCCAGGAATACCAATAATTCCGATACGAAACCACTCATTCCTGGTAATGCAAGAGATGCCAACGAGAATGCGCTAAACATGGTAAATAGTTTAGGCATCGGAGCTGCTATTCCTCCCAATTCATCAAGAAGGAGGGTATGCGTTCTGTCGTAGCAAGTACCTGCAGGGAAAAATAACGCCGCGCCAATTAAGCCGTGGGAAATCATTTGCAACATGGCTCCGTTAATACCCGCGTCTGTCAAAGAACCAATCCCAATGGCTACAAAACCCATATGAGAAATTGATGAATAGGCTATCCTTCTCTTGAGATTACGCTGACTCGTAGAAGCTAAAGAAGCATATACAATCTGAATTGCTCCGAGAAATACCAGCCATGATCCAAAGAAAAGGTGCGCATGAATCAGTAACTCCAAATTGATTCGAATCAGCCCGTATCCTCCCATTTTTGATAATACCCCAGCTAGTAACATGCATGTGCTATAGTGTGCCTCTCCATGAGTGTCTGGCAACCAAGTATGAAAGGGAAATATCGGCAATTTCACCGCATAGGCAATTAAAAAGCCTAAGTAAAGAACAATTTCCAACGAGATAGGGTATGATTTACTCATCAAAACCTGGATATCAAAAGAGGGTACCCCGTCTCCATAAAAACTCGTGGTTAAGGCTGCTACTAAAAGGAAGATGGAGCCGCCGGCTGTGTATGAAACAAATTTCGTGGCCGAATATGGACGTCTTTTTCCGCCCCATAAGCATAAAAGTAGATAGACTGGAATTAGTTCCAGCTCCCACATGAAGAAGAAAAGCAAGATGTCGCGGGAAACAAACAACCCAATTTGACCACCATACGTGACTAACATCGAAAAATGAAATAGCCGTGTATTACGAGTAATTGGCCAAGCCGCTAAGGTTGCCAAACTAGTTATGAAACCCGTAAGTAAAATGAGACTCACGGAAAGTCCGTCAATACCTAATCTCCAATGGAAGTTGATGGAGTTTATCCAGTTGAACGTCTCTAATAACTGGATGAATTGGGAGTCAATTTGGAAGTGGCGATGGAAGATGTAGGTAATCAGCAAGAATTCCAATATGCAAATGCCCGGGGTATACCATCGAACAATTCTGTTTCCATCGCGAGGCAGAATTGGAAGCAAGAAACTGGCAAGAATTGGAAAGAGGACGATCGTTGTTAGCCGAGGTACATTACTCATCATGAATAAAAAATAATTTTTGATACGAAGGAAACTGCGTGGGCCAACTACAACGACTCATACTCGGACTTCGCGATCTTGAAGCTTTGAGTACGAGTCGAAATAATTTAATAGTTAACTTTCACTGTTTCATTAGCTAACTAGTAGGCTAAACCCATACTGCGGGTCGTTTCAGCCCCTAGGTAGACGCGTACACTCAGAAAATCTGTTGGACAAGCGGATTCACATCTTTTACAACCCACGCAATCTTCTGTCCTAGGAGCGGAGGCTATCTGATTCGCCTTGCACCCATCCCAGGGGATCATTTCCAACACATCCGTAGGACATGCCCTTACACACTGGGTACAACCGATACACGTGTCATATATTTTCACTGAATGTGCCATTGAGTTTATTTACTCCTATTGAATTCGTGTACCAATTTTTTTAGTAAAGAAGTTGAGGTAAAACTTTTTCTTCCCTATCCCTTACGCGAATACGTACTTCTATAACCAAGTGAAGTAGTTATATTTCCTTTCAAATCTATCTGATTGGATCCCATTTTTTTTTTTCTTTCGAAAACTTGTCCTCTTTCTGTAGAAAAATAAGTTGACTACTTTTGAAATACAATGTAGAAGAAGGTGTCAAAACAATTCAACAGATGGGTATATTTCAGTTGAACAGAAAATCAATTAGGTTTATAAAATCAATTTATCTAGTTATCAATCACCATTTTAACAAATTAAACTGATCGATACGAGTAGATCTCCTATTTCGATGAAGAGAAAGGGCAATGGCTAACCCGGTGGCGGCCTCGGCAGCCGCAATGGCTATCACGAATATTGGAAATATCTCCCCCCCCGGTTGCTTATTGTGAAAAAAATTTGAAAATGTAATAAAATTTAAATTAACCGCATTAAAAATTGACTCGAGACTCATAAGTGCCCTAACCATATTTCTACTCGTAGTTAAGCCCAAAAATCCGACACGTAAAAGGTAAGCACCTAAAATTAGTCCGTGTTCAAACATGATTTATTAAAGCCCTCCTCAAGGATGAATGTTGGTAAGTCAATTTTTCCTGCAACTTTTTTTTTATATTATTTTCATCCGGGGAAGTTAGCATTAATCATAAAAATGAAGAATTATTACGAGATGACGAAAAGTATGACTTTTCGTCAGTTGTAATTGTGTCTTCGTCACGTGCTGGGTTAATTGCTCCCACCAAAGCAACTAAAAGAAGTATCGAAAGAAGCTCGAACGGGACTAAAAACTCACCCAATAATTTATAACCGAGTTGGTGGACGTCAATCCTGGGTGTGTTTGACGAAAGAATCTCTGATTGATTGATGAAACTTATACCAAACCATTTTGTATTATGAATCGTATTAACCAATACCAAAAAGAGGGCTGAACAAGTTCCTGAAACAGTGAAGTACCCCACGCCCCGAGTGCTAGAATCGGATTGCATCGGTTTGTCGGTAACCATTACAGCAGACACAATTAACACATTTATAGCTCCTACATAAACAAGCGGTTGTGCGGCAGCTACGGAATCAGCATTCGATACGAAGTATGATAAGGATATACGGGTGAAAACCGACCCTGAGGAAAAAGCAGAATGAGCCACATTAGCAAGTGATACTGTGCCCAAACTTCCTAGCAAAATACCCGACTCTATTAGTGACAAAATAAATTCGTGAATTAATTCAGATAGATTCGTTGGACACAACTACTTTGATATTTTACAAAATTTTTACCTCCACTTCATACTCGTTCTTTTTGTTTTTTTTTTATAAATAACCAAATCAATCAATTGACCCTCTCAGAATATCCAATTAATTTACAGGTTACTTATTAGGTATTAAGTTTCTCACCCTCAAACCTTTTGGATAAATAATTTAATGAAGTCGAAACCACTTGAATTGAAACATCTTGAGATGTGGAAAGAGGTAGACGTCCCAAAGCCGTTTGATCGTGATTTAGTTCGTGACGATCATAACTGGAAAGTTCATACTCTTCAGTCATTGACAAGCAATTGGTTGGGCAGTATTCGACACAGTTTCCGCAAAAGATGCAAACCCCAAAATCGATGCTGTAGCTCTTCAATCGTTTTTTCTTGATGTCCTTCATCAAGATCCAATCTACGACCGGCAGATTGATCGGACATACTCGGACACATACCTCGCAGGCAATACATTTGTCGAATTCAAAATGGATGCGTCCACGAAATCGTTCGGATGATAAAATTTTTTCATATGGATATTGGACAGTTATGGGTGAACGATTTGAATGATCCAAAGTAACCGCGAAGCCTTGACCTATGTATTTCGCGGCTTCTACTGCTTGTTGCCCATAACTTCTAAATTCAATTAGTGTGGAAAACATAGAATAGATGAACCCAACTTGCTACTTATTTTCAGTACAGATAAACTTATATGTACGGGAAAAGAAACAAACAGCATATTTGTTTCTTTTCCTTTTTTTTTTTTTGGATTAAACAGATTTGACTTGAACTGAAACTGAAGTAAAAGGAGTTAGCTTATTAGCAGAAGTTCAAACGAGGCTGTCAGCAACAAATTTCCTGAAGCAATAGGCAAGGGAAATTTCCATCCGAGATCTAGTAATTGATCTATTCTTACTCTAGGTAAAGTCCATCTGGTTAAGATGGAGATAAATATAAATAAAAAAGATTTTGATAGTGTAGTGATGATGCCCACCCCTGACCCCAATACGTCGAAGGACTCGCCGCTAGAATTTGAAAGTGAAGAATATCGTCCGAGATTTTCAAATAAAGGAATTGAGGAATCCCACCCACCCAGATATAAAATTGTCACAAATGGCGAGGAAGCCAATAGATTTGAATAAGAACCAACATAGGATAGACCAAATTTTATTCCCGAATATTCGGTTTGGTAACCTGCTACCAGTTCTTCCTCCGCTTCCGGCAGATCGAATGGCAGCCTCTCACATTCTGCTAATGACGAAATAAAAAATGCTATGAACCCTATGGGCTGACGCCACAGATTCCACCCAAAGAAACCATATTTGGATTGTGTTTTCACTATATCAACCGTACTCAAGCTACCAGATAAGAGTAGTCGGCGGCGACCTCCGCCTCTAATTCAAAACCGTACATGAAATTAGAGTTTCATACGGCTCCTCATCAATTTCATAGAGAGTGATTAATGACGCGTAGTCGGCTAGGATAAAAATCACCAACTCAGATTAATGAGATTCCGTCTGCCACGACAAGACAATTGCTTCCGAATCTATCTCAACCTCATTTATTTCATTTTTGTAAATTACCACCTGTTGCAAAACTTCTCAAGCTCAAAATATATATTTGTCATCTCTAAATAGAGAGAGAAATAAGATTAATTTTAGTTCCATCTGGAAATAAAAAGAAAAATCAGATCGACTAGTTCGGCAATGTGCCTGTTGCAGCAAGTTCCAGGCTAAAACTGGAAAAAATTCATACTTGATTTTTTGATCACCAAAACTTTCATGGGGGTTACTTCGTTCCAAACGGTTATCATCGCAGTGAACAGGACTACACTCGAGACTGAAATCTTTCAGATGCACTACTCAGTCGTCCCTACCGAGACTGAGTCTATCTCATGTGTGGAAACGCTAGGAGCAGCAGATAAAAATTGTCAAATTTCAACTATTTAGATATCTTAGTGCTACGGTTCACCCTCCCCATTATTATAACCCCCTCTGCTTAACAAATCCCTTGCGCATATTGGTGTTTCTTACTGTTCACTTTCATTTAATCCTAGGGAAAAGCGGAAGACGAATACCTGTTCCCGCGTCAAGCCTGGGTGGAACCTAGACCTGGGGTGAGGCGGTGTTCAATTCACCGCTCGGATATGCTTCTACGCCCGTACATGGGGTATGGGGTTTGAACTCGTAACTGCGGAAACGCCGTTTGATCTCACCCAGATAACTATTTGGTCTACTATTTAACAATATTTTTCATACTACTTACTGATAACTAGTAAGTTTTCATTTATTACTAATGCTTAGCGAATCGCACGTAGGGATGCAGATGATATACACAAGGCCAGGGGTATTTCGTAACTGATAGATTGGGCGGCAGCCCTGAGACCACCTAAGAAAGAGTATTTGTTATTTGAGGCGTACCCCGCAATAAGAAGACCCAAAGGTACGATGCTTGAGACAGCGATCCGGAAAAAAGCACCTATACCCAGATCAGATAAAACGATATTTCGGCCAAAGGGTATTACCAAATAACTTACTAAGACTGGTGTGACTACAACGACTGGTCCAGTGACAAATAACCAAGCATCGCCTTTGGATGGAATGATGTCTTCCTTCAGTAGAAGTTTGATTCCATCTGCCAAAGATTGAGTAATTCCCAGCGGACCTGCATATTCCGGTCCAGTACGTTGCTGTACCCCCGCAGACACCTTTCGTTCGAGCCACACGATTACTGGTACTCCCGCCACAACTCCCGTAACTAGAATGAGGGTAGAAACTAGAATCCAAATTGATTCAAGGGAAGTTATTGCAAACTCCAACCCATTAAATAGTTGAACCAATTGTTTTCCGTAAATTTCAATATTAGTTGCCATTTCGGCGATCAACCTCTCCCATAATTATGTCTATACTACCCAATATCGTCGTAATATCGGCGAGCTTCATTCCTTTTATCAGTTGAGGAAGAATCTGCAAATTTATAAAACCAGGTGGACGAATCTTCCATCTCCAAGGAAAGACACCATCATCTCCAACCAAAAAGATTCCCAATTCTCCCTTGGGAGCTTCTACCCTTACGTAATGCTCTTGTTTAGGCAACTTAAATGTGGGAGAAGATTTTTTACCAACGAACTGGTAATTGAAAGCACCCCAGTCTATATCTTTCCTTTGCTGGACGAGACGTCGACCCTCCAAATTTTCATATGGACCTCCTGGAAGAAGTTTCAGCGCCTGTTGAATGATATTTATTGATTCCTTCATTTCATCAATTCGCACCAAATAACGAGCTAAGGAGTCTCCCTCTTCCCGCCACTTAATCTGCCAATCCAGGTTGTCGTAACATTCGTAGTGGTCAACTTTGCGAAGATCCCATTGAACTCCCGAGGCCCGTAATGCAGGTCCAGATAAACCCCAACTGATAGCGTCTCGTCTGCCGGTGAAACCTACCCCTGTTACCCGCTTCAAGAAAATAGGATTCCCTGTAATTAGCCGCTCATATTCATGAATTTTTGGGAGACAATAATGGCAGAAGTCTAAACACTTATCTACCCATCCATAAGGCGGATCGGCGGCAACTCCCCCGATGCGGAAGTAGTTATGCATCATTCGCATACCGGTAACAGCCTCGAACAAGTCATAAATCATCTCTCTTTCTCGAAATATGTAAAAAAATGGAGTTTGTGCACCAATATCTGCCAGGAACGGCCCAAGCCATAACAAATGCGAAGCTATTCGGCTCAATTCAAGCATGATTACGCGTATATAGCTAGCTCTTCCGGGTATTTGAATATTTGCCAGTTTCTCTGGCGCATTGACCGTTACTGCTTCGGTAAACGTAGTGGCTAAATAATCCCATCTCGTTACATACGGGAGGTATTGCAAAATCGTCCTGTTCTCAGCAATTTTCTCCATCCCTCGATGCAGATATCCCAAGATTGGTTCGCAATCAACAACATTTTCGCCATCTAAGGTAACGACAAGCCGGAGAACACCATGCATAGATGGATGATGAGGGCCCATGCTTACTGCAACTGGATCCAATTCTTCAAGATGCATATCCGTGAATTACTTCCTTTCCAGTAAATATCACAGGATCTAGCTTCGCCAGAAAAACCCGCGCCAACTACGACACGTTGAAAAATCAAACCCCTGCTCAATTTCTAACGCCCCTTCAAACCCCGAATACCCAAATTTTTTACAATTTTGGCGTATAGAGCTGTATTCTTATCAGATAAATAAATTAAAAGACGCCTACGTTTACCGAGTAACTTCCGCAAACCTCTTTGGGATGAGTAGTCTTCGGAGTGTGATTCCAGGTGGGAGGTAAGCTTTAAAATCTGGTGAGTCAGATAGTAAATTTGAGAAGCCGTGAACCCAGTATCTCTGTTCCCGCCGACTAGCTGCGCGTCAATAGATTTACACTTATCCATAGTAATAATGATAATAATTATGATTGCTTGCCCCATCTCAAATCGATTATAAGCTGTTTAGTCAGCAGTTGCAGCAATAGCGCCTCAGATGAAGACGAAGTCCGATTTTTTCAAGTGTAATGCAGCACCACATCAAATAGGTGTAGATATCTAAGTCTCATCCACGGGCAGTCAAAGTTTCTGTCACGATTCACATAATATATATATATATATATATATTATGTAATTAATTGGAAATACCTCCGTTTTGGTAATTCCAATTAATTACAAATATGTTGAAGCCTTTGTTTTGTGCCTGATATCCCTTGCTCTTGTCAATTCCGAATAGTAGGATACATCCGAATTTTAAGTATTGCGAATCGGCTCCCAGTAGTAATGTTGAAGCAGAATCTACCGGTGCAGGCCAATTCCTCTAGACGGTGGCTGGGCCACAGAAATCGTTTAACTTTTTGAACTTCTCCTAGCTCCGACGGTTCAGATTCTTTGCTACTGCGGGTCCGTTCAAATTTCGATTCAATTTTCGATGTGGAATCGAAGTAGTCCCCTCCCGGTTTTATAGACCTCGACGTTAGCAGAGATCGGAGGAATCGGAATTCCCGTCGACGTCGCGGAAGCAGGAGATCTCCAACGTTATAAATGTGGGACCGTTTTCTGTTTACTTCTGTGGCTATAAGTGATAGTTTCGAGATATAAGTATCACTATATATTTTTCTGTATAGTCGTTTCTTGACTCTGTTTTTCAATCTAGACTTGAATTTTAACAAGGGATTAATTATTTTGTATACCAAATTTTGGTCGTCAAATAATATTGGTAAACGATGAGCCGAGAGAATAGACAAGTCGTAGAAAAGACCAAGTTTCGTTGTTGCATTAAAATACAGGTCTAATAGTTCCGAATCTACACGGGTATTCAAACAAAGTGTGACAAGGTCGCGGTCATCTCCTAGCATTCTTGTGAGAGCTGTTAGACTTCTCAAATTTTCCAGTTTCACTTCGGACTTCCATTTCCACCGAAACAGGTAGTCCGCGTCTTCTCTTTCATCTAGCATTATTTCGTACAGTTCATCAGATACCTCTTGGAATCTGCGACTTATATCTAGTACAATACCATATGTAGTATTATCCTTCAAAATAGGATCTCTTGACCTCCTTATTTTCTTCCCAAAAAGTCCTCCTGCTCTTGCAGAATCTGTAACTAGCCACGGCATCAAATCAAACTTAGAGTTGAATTTGATCTCCGAATCAGAAATGCGGAAATCGGATAATCCATTCATCCCCCTCCCCTTTACTTTAGTCATTTTCAAAATACGATTTTCGCGGCAAAGCCTTTGTGCGGCAGCATTTTGTCGAATGGAAAAATTTTCCACATCCCCCTCTCGTACAAAATCAATGAGACCTCGTAATAGATATCCGCGTTTGCGGAGCCTACTGAGATTTTCAATTCGGTCCTTAAGCAAGGGTTTTTTGGCATATATGGAATAAGTGTCTAACTCACTTCGAAGGACGTGACATTCTCGTTCATTTGCAGTTTTTCTTCCGATATCACTGAGTTCGTCCAAGCAATCGGAACTAGTTCTCCATCTGTAGGGTGCCACGCCGCGCCACAGTGTTAGTGGCAAGTTATATTCATAGAAGCAATCTAACCATTTATTCCAATTACTCGCGTCTAGATCACATAACTTTTTCAAAAACCCCCATTCTTCCATGTACTTCAAAACCTGTTCATTAAAAAATTCCTTTGCAATTTTACTAGTCGCGTTATCAGACGAGATTTCCGTGCAATTACTTATTTCGCTTGAGCTTGAAGTAATTGAGTCGTACCCAACGCAAAGCCTGGGGGAATCTACCGAATAAGCCAGAGATTCTTCAGACTGGTAAGGGATTAATTTGCCATATTGGCCCCCGTCGTCTTCAGCCCTTTCTTCACGATTGCTCCTGCTACCAGTCGCTAATAATTTCAGGTTTAAGTTTCCCTCTACGCCGAGATCCCAAATACTGTTATAGAGATAAGCTTGAAGTAACCATTGAGTTTTACCAAACCGTGACAATATATTTTCTGATCTGCAGAAAACTAAATTTGCTTCCTGAGTAGTAGTATTAATTACTTCGATTAGTTGCGTGTGCAACGCGACAAGTTCGTCGAAGTAATAACAGAAATCCCTGCTAACTTTCAGGTACGATATCGACGTAACCAAAAGGGATTTCTCAATTGCTTCTGAAATGAGTATATATAACTTCAAGGTTATTTCTTTGAAACCTTTTAATTCTTCCTCATCAAATTTTATAAAATTGGTGAGGTCTGCATCCTTCAACCTGTAATCTAAAGTTGATTCATCAACTTGAGTTGTTTCAGTGTTCGGTTGATCTAGATCAACCCCCCGGTTTAACGGATTTGATAATCCGAAATTATGCGCTGCAAATTTTTTATTAGTTGGTTTTTGAATAACTAATTGCTTACCAATATTACTAGCTAGTCGAACTTCCTCGCCGACATCAATGGATCTCCCATTTTTTTTTCCACAGAAACTTAAATTCAAATCTGCTACTTTATCTGTATCATCGTTACGTACAGGCCTTACCCGAGTATTATAAGTTGAGACGGAGTCAGCTGATACCCCTCTGGCCTTGAAAAACAGGTTGAACTCTTTTAATAAAATTAGACTTGGTTTCAACATTTCTCCCAAGTTGAATTTCGAATCAAGAAAACGGTAGGCTTGCTTGGTTCCCAGTGAAAAACCTTCCCTGCAGGTTCGAATTAGTTCTTTTTTCACAGGCCTCCAGAATGAAGGTTGCTTTTGAATACTTCCAAAAGGCATATCTGTCTGATATCCTAAAACAGTTAAATAAGTGAATCTAGGCCTTTTTTGTTTCAGCCTCCTTTTGTTTTTTGATTTTTGGCCCTTAATAGAATCAGCTTTTATATATTTCTTCCGAGGAGTCAGTCGTTTTCTACTCCCACTGGAATGCCAGGGCTTCAGTCGAAACGGATATACAATTTTTACTTGTATACCTTCTCTCAACCAGCGGGGGGGAAGTTGATCCTGCGAGAACTCCTCACCGTCAAACGTGCAATTAATGTGAATTTCTTTTTTCCATTTCGTCCAGTCTTTATTCCATTCGGATTTTTGCCGAGTCAATATACGGCCAATAGTTTTAAAAACTATAAGTGCAGGTAGCTTTACAAACTTCCGAAATCGCGATTGAAAAACCAGCATGTAGCCTCTTCCGTTATGAATGGGACCTATGTCTGATCTAGCCGCTACAACTGAACGAGCAAGTTTCGACTGACTCGAAGTTTTCTTCGTCGACGAGGAAGTAGTTAATTGCTGCCCAAATGGGTAATCCGTGATCTTTTTCGAGCCGGTAAACGATTTTCCAGTCTTCGAACCCGTTAACTGTTCAACGGGTAATTGAGATAGAATTGGTACTTCCACTAATCTAAGGAAAAAAGCCGAACGGACTTTTTCCTGAAGTGTTTTCCAGAGCAATGTCTTTCTTCTCCTGGACCGCATGGACCCCTTCAAGAATTTTCGACGGAAGTCAGATATTCTTGCATATCGTTTCACTAATTTCGTTGATCTCGGTTTTCCCTTTGCGAAGGTGAAGCCAACATTACGTAATTTTCTGTGACGGATATCGCCGTCTGCTCCCGGAAAATCAAACTCGGGATCGAAATATAGTTCATTATTCCGAGCTAGATTTGCACTCAGATCCTCAATTTTGTGGAGCGTGCGTAACCCTTTCTTTGGGTTTAGGGGGCGTTTCCGGCCACTTACCAAAAACCTATTTGATAAGAAAATTCGATCAAATTTGTAGCAATTCTCTTCTTGTTTTATATAAGTGAGAAATAATGCTCGATCCTCGGGATCCAGGTTCATTATTTCTTCCCAAGTGACAACGGGCCCGGACGGAGATTTTATCTTCCTTAGAATTTTTTGTACGTCATAGTCGTACAAAACTCGGTTTTTGAAGATAAATTGGAACATACGTCGAGCTTTTGCTGGCAAAGTTTCCCACGGTAGAGGATTTTTGCCTCTGCGCCTCAATCTCTCATTATTCGAAGAAATCCAATCTTCGATAGAATTCTTTTTAGTTGTAGCAGCATCTCTCCCCCTTCTAATTTTTTTCCTTGCGTCTAATTCAGTCCAATTCCATTGGGTCAAACTCAACTCATCTCCTGTCAAAAATGTTTGCGGGACCGGAATCCGGATACGTAAATTATTAATGAAAGGGTCGTAGACGTGGGGTATTCTTCTCCTATTACCATCTATCAATCGAATTTTTCTTTCCATCGCTTTCGAAAAGAGGGACCCGGTATCCAATAAATTCACTCGATCTATTAATTCTTTTTCAAAGATTTTATTTTTTACCAGTTTCTTTAAAATCCAGCCTCGGTATGAGGAATAGGCCCCCGCAAATTTACGCGAACCAATTAAAGATTTATCCAATTATTTATCAAAAATTGACAAACTGGGCAACCCCGCAACGCATAATCTCTGTCTTCCATCAGTTAAACAATTCTTGAAGAAATATGTAGATGTTTTTCCCTTGTAAAAGCTGCTATTGATATTGGATCGGCTATTTTTTATGAATCGATTACCTCGATTCCCTCTTGAGGGATCGAAAAAGGAGGTAGGCCACGGCTTGAAAAACCACCACAAAAGATCTGGGTACTCAGCAATTTCCCAAAAAGACATTTCCTTATCGTGGGATTCATTCATGAACTTTATGGTCCAAAAAGACACCGGAGCTCTACCCAGATAAACCAACGCATTTATTACATAAACAATACTAAAAGTTGTATAGATAGCACGTTTTACCAGCAAATATATTATTGGCGAATCTTTTTTTACGCGGATCAGAAGTAGTTTGGATAAGTAGCTGAACGCTATGTGACCAGTTAACCAACCTAAGAAACTAGTTATTACAACTATTAAATTACTGCTATAACGAAAGAAAATCAGGTGGGTTAGTCTTGTCAACACGGGATTCGGTAGTAGAATGGGATTCAAGATTTGAAACAAAAAACTATTGAAAAATAAACTTACTACTCGTGAATCGCGCAACGAGGTGACGGGACGCAAAATTTGATAACTGGGTAAGTCGTTAATTGTCAGGCAAAATACAACCATGTATGGTATTACAACGATGGTTAGTAGATGTGGCTTTGATAGCAATATATATATTGGTGAGCAATATATTGCTGTCATAGTTGCTAGCTGCGCGAGCATCAAACCGCTCAAAGACGCGAGACCGCCGATTTTTCCCCCCAAGAGAAAGGATCTCATACATAAGATTTGGGAAGGTCCAACAGGTAGTGTCGCAAGTAAACCGTAATATAGGCCAAATAATATATAAGGACTCATTGATTTTAGCCCAGTTAGTGACAAAATATTAAGTAGATTCGTATTCGTTGTAGTATTTTTGATGTACGGAATTGCTGTCCCACCCCTTTTCGTCTCTTTGCACCTTTCCCTCTTCATTTAGACGCCTCAGGCGGTATTCCCCATCTGGATATCCACTATCGCGATGTTCATATCGGTACCATATACATTATACACACGAATGTGAAATAATACAAATGATTTTGGAAAATGAATTACGGATTTGGACCGTAAACTTCACCGGAGAGGTTGAGGCTCGTTTTATTAATCATAAAAAAAACTAATGAAATAAACAAGTTTTTTGATTAAGAGCTTTTATAGGTGACTATCTATCTATATCTATCTATAGATAGATATAGATAGATAGTCATAATGATTAATTACTAATTATCAATAATTATTTTTCTCTTTCTTGGTAACAGGTTAACTAGACATCTACTGTCTGTCTCGATAAGCTGCGGCAACCTAATATGGAGTCACTTCTACGTCGCAATGGACGAGTAACTAGCTCGAGAGCATCTCTCGCGTTAACAGATCCATGAATTTGTGCAAATGTGAATTCGACCGACCATTTGGTATCTATATCTCTAGCCTCTAAGGGATTGGCGTGGGCCATTCCAGTAATTGCCAAGTCAGGTTGTAGTTCATGCATACGCTGCACCTGGCTATAGTTGTCGGGTTTTTCAACAATCCGGGGCATGGGCTTCTTCATCTTTTCACAAGTATGTTGCAAAAGCAATAGCTCAGCAGCTTGATATCGCCTATCCATATAGGGAATACCTACTTCGTAAACAATCATCCCGCATCTAATTAAAAATCTTGCTAGAGAAATTTCCAACAGATTATCTCCCATGAAAAAGACAGATTTACCTTTTATTATTTCAAGGTAATCACTAAGATTTCTCCATATTTGATTCTCTCTTTCTTCCAAGCCATTTGGTTTTACATCAAATACTAGACAAATTTTTTCGACCCAGGCGCGTGTTCCATCGGGACCGATGGGAAAAGGCGCCCCGACCAACTGGCATTTCCTCCGACGCATTGGTGTTGTCGCCGTTCGGCTCAAGAAAGGGTTCACTCCGCAGACGTAGACGCCTTCGCCTAAAGCGGGAAGTTCGGCGTATTTCTGCGAAGGTAGCCAACCCGATACAGAAATAGACTGACGCCTCGATTCCAAATTCAATTGAGAAGCTACACTCGCGGGCAGAGATCCAAAAAGTACTAAATTACATCTACTTGACTTACCCCTTCCGTCGGAAAATTTATTGTTTGGGTCGACTTCAACTACAATATGCTTAGCTATGTCTTCTTTATGTTGGTTCGCGGTACGATAATTATACTCCGGACATCGATGTGTCATAGCAGCCAATACAGTATCTTCCCCCTGAGTAAAAGCGTGGTCCAACCCGTTTGCCCGTGCTACCACAATTGGTATTCCAAGCTGCTTTTCCAGTTTGGGTGCTATGCCCTCCAAATCCATTTTTATTATTTCTGTAGTACAGGTGCCAATCCATATAATGACACTGGGGTTCCTGTCATTTTTTACTCGTACGCAAATTCTTTCCAATTCCTTTTGATCATTCAACTGGGCTGAAATGTCTCCCTCTTCCGATTCCGCCATTGCGTAACGAGGTTCTGCAAAAATCATAACTCCAAGAGCATTTTGCAAAAAGTAACCACGAGTTTTTGTACCTACTACTAGGGAAAAACTGTCTTCAATCTTTTGGTATAGCCAAGCTACACAACTAATGGGGCAGAAAGTGTGATAATTACCAGTTTCGCACTCAAAAGTGGGAATCTCGAGAGTCTTCGTGGAAGTGTTTCCTTGGGGAGGTTTAGGTGTATGTATACGCGGAGACGCAGCCTCTTCAGTGTCAAATAATCGTGAAACCAAGTGGAGTATTTTGTTGACCATGCAGAGTATCTTGCTGATCATTTCGCGTTTTTACTTTATTTTCCAAATTGGGATTTAAGTAAAAGTCGGAAAGTAAGCTAAAAAGTTCCCTATCTGGAATTTCTCGTGGTACGACTCCCTCCGGCTTAGATAGAGTCTGATCCGCTATATTCAAATAGAAATCACAAACAAAATTCAGATTTGGTTGGCATTCAGCCATTTCAAATAAAGTTTTTCCCTTTACTCTAGAAACACGAATATCTTCGACTAGAGGTAATACCTCGAGTACGGGCATGGGGCAAGCTTCTACATATTTATTAATTAAGTCTCTCTCAGATGTTCGGTTTCCTACTAAACCGGCTAGCCGCAGGGGATGAGTATGCGCCTTTTCCCTGACCGATGCGGCAATCCAATTTGCTGCGAAAAGGGCGTCAAATCCATTATCCGTTATAATGATACAGTAATCCGCATAATTCAGTGGAGCAGCGAAGCCCCCGCAAACTACGTCTCCCAAAACGTCAAATGAAGTAATGTCGTATTCGTAAAAGGCGTTCGATTCCTTCAATAACTTCACCGTTTCTCCCACGACATATCCTCCGCAGCCCGCCCCTGCGGGGGGTCCGCCGGCTTCGACGCGGTCTACCCCACCATAACCCTTATGGATTACATCTTCTGGCCACACATCTTCATAGTGATAATCTTTCAATTGTGGGGTGTCTATAATTGTAGGTATCAAGAATCCCGTAAGGGTAGAAGTACTATCGTGTTTGGGATCGCACCCGATTTGTAGTATCCGTTTTCCCCGTCTAGCTAAAGCTATTGATATGTTGCAGCTAGTTGTTGATTTCCCAATTCCGCCCTTGCCGTAAACTGCTACTTTCGTTTCACGAAGCTCCAATTCGTGTTCATTTATCCCGACTACTGTTCATCTTCCCCATTTCTATCTCTCTCCTTTTTGCTCTGTTTATTACTCAGAGATATTACTTCTTTCTACGAGGTAGGAGAATCCTGCGGCTATTCTACTATGCTTCCTGGAGGGGGGGGAATAGGAGGTACTAATTGGTGATTGATCGATACAGATCGTGGGGGGCTCGTGGGGTTGATCTCAACCTCGATCGATTGCCCCCCCCCCCCTCTCCCATGATTCGGGTAGGGGACCCTTCCATTCAAATGGGATTGCTATCGCCGCCGCCTCCTCCTATAATAGGAGTTAGGGTGTACGCGAAGTTTACTTCACGAAATGTCGGAGAAAGCTTAACGTATTACAGATTTAGAAGCGGTTCGAAGAACGAAGGTCTTCGAGTGTGTATGAGGCTGAATCCCCTATCACTTTCCTCGGTAGCTCAGCGGTAGAGCGGTCGGCTGTTAACCGATTGGTCGTAGGTTCGAATCCTACCCGGGGAGATTCGTTCGAATCTGCGTCAATAATTCCTAGTAATTGGATAGTTGTATTTCCCACATATGCCAAATCAAATTGCGTCGGACCATGACCCACCAACCAGTGAATGATTCACTATCGTGCTTATTTCCAGTTCTAACAATTGAAGATAAAAAGATTTGTGCGTCCTTACCCCCTCCCCCCTTGAATACCCCAAGGATCCCGCCTATTCAGAGGTCGTTTTTGGGGGCCCCCACTTCAATTCCGGTGTATTGAGCGATTGGAATGAGCGAATCAATTAGTCATCTGGGGAGGGGAGTAAATCCACAAATTTCCGAAGTAGAGGATCTATTCCAAGCGTGATGTTAAAAAGCTGTTTTGCAAAATCCTAAGCTATTGCTCCCTCTCAACCTTCTTTCTAAGCAGAAAGACTCATAAAAGACTCATCTAGGAAATGGTCTTCAGTTCCTTAACTATTTAAGATGCTGCAATAAAATGATTTGTATCAGTAAAAGGAAAATATAGACCTTCCTTTTACTGATTTGGCTTCTAATTATATTGCTGGAGATCTAGACAGAATGAGGGGTATCTAAGATTTGTTCTATGAACTTTCGTGAAAAAATTGTTTCGTCGCTCGATCCAGTGACGCCCCACCAAACCAGAACGGATTGAATAGATATTAATAAATTTCAAGCAACATATTATAGATAAGAAAATCCTGAAATAGGCAACGGTTTCGCCTCATCCATTTGTTTCTATGAACCAGAAGCCTAAACCGAATAAATCGCTCCGGGAAATCTTCTGCTACCACGTAGGAATCAAAGCGAGCGGGACTAAATGTCTGCGGATATTGCAGATGTATATCCATAGAGGAAGTTTCTTTGACATATTCGAAATCTCGCTCCTCTTCATCCAAAGAGAGATTATTCCACCGCTTAATAGGTGAGTCAGGTTTCAATTTCGGATTATCTTCACGATAGAGAAAGAAATTTTTAATTTTTTTATTTGACATTTTATTAAGGTGCTGCCTTCTCATACCGTAAATGGTGTAAAGCCTCCGCGCCAGTTCTTTCGTCGGCAACAAGCTGCGACGCGAGGGAGGAATGTTAGGATCTGGCTGGAACAGAAGCATGGGGTCCCATATGAAGCGCCCCCCGAAGAGTCGAGTCGTTTCATCGAATCGATTACAGTGTGTCTCATATTCATTAGATGAGTCGCCGGATATTCCCAATTCGAGAAATTGCTCGCGTAACAACATATTATCCAACCGGTTTTCCAATCTTTTAATATATTTATCTGTCACATTAGTCGCAGATTTTTCAAAACTGAATAGATATCCGCTTCTCTCACACCATTTACTTTTGTCACCCTTAATCTTAGTGAATTCGAAATCTTGTTGGGGTATGTAATTCTGATTTTGGTAGAGGAGAATTAAATTATACAAATGATTGGGTTCAGATAATACCCTCATCAATTCATAAGCCCCGCTTCGCAGGAAGCGGAGACGCCAAGCCTTATGGGACCAAGTGATCTCACGCGACACTTCCGTCGGACTTGAGTTTATTAGTTCGGGTGACTGTTGCAGTTCGAAGTCGGTTAGACTGCTAAACCCCCCCTTTCTCATAAATTTAGAAGAACGACTTGCAGAGGTTACACCTGAACAATACTTGGGTTTATCGATAGGAACGGAAAAGGAAAGACTATTACTGCGTCGACTTCCGTCTTTACAAATTTCTGAACGTGAGAAATTAGTCGAGAGGTTTTCTAGTACACCACAAGCTAGGTTCAAGTCATTCTCTACGAGTTTGTCGATAACAATGAAATTTTCTTTCTTTCTCATATCCATTTGGAGCGAATCGCGAGCTACTAATCCAGCTAGTATCCCTAGGATATGGGAAAATAGAGTGAATTCATTAAATGTTGACTTGGTTATTGAAGGTTCCACATACCAGTTAGACAAATAATAAAATCGCATCTTTAACGCGTTACGACCAATATATGTATTTGTGAGATAAGTATCTATCAAACTATTCTTTGAAGTAGCTTCCGCTATCTCGTAGGAAAAGATTTCCCACTCAGAACCGCATTCTATCCCATTGCCCATATCACTAGCAGTCGAATGTTGTCTATGCAAAGCTAATTCAATTGCGTCGCTACATAGAATCTTACTTCTTTTGGAAGTACCTATTAATAACGCCTCATTAGCAAGAAGGAATAAATCTCGTTTACTATAACCCGTAGTTCCAGACCCAGTACCTTCAATAGGAGGAAGAGGCGGATTAGCCTCCATTTCGCAACCTTTGATACGTAATAGAATTGATAACTCTTTGTGACGTTGATACCCGTTGGATTTTCGAAAATTTATTAATTAGTTTAACCGGTTCGGAGCTATTGTAGCTGGATCTATCCTCGCAGGTACGTGAGTCGTAGCGATAACAACATTCCTGCGGATGTTGGAATTGCTGCGCCTGTCACCAATACTTTTCAATATTTGGCAAAGTAAGAATTTAGGATCAGCTTCTAGCTTATGATACGAACGATGAATATTCAATTCATGAATATCTTGAATCCATAGTGTACAAGGAGACATCTCTTTCGCCATTTCGAAAACGAAATTTAATCGGTGTACGCTTTCTTTCGAGATGAAATTTCCACGTACATTATTAAAGAAGGATCGGTTGTATATCAGCTTTTTCAGTGGTAGTTTCACCACTGGAAAGTAGGAATCGAATGCTACATCTCTAATAATGGAAGATCGGCCAGTTTCTATGGGTCCTACTAGCAAAATACCTTTAGATGGTAATAATCCCGATTGGAGTGAGATAGGTATGTCATGACATGGCATATCTAGTAGACTGGCTCTTCGTCTCGTTGTTACTGAAGGTAGAATATTTCTCTCGAGGGCGGAAAAAGCCCACTTCTCCGCAGGATCCAACTTACGGATCTTGTGACTCAGTAGATCATTTTGCCAGAATTGAAGTAAGTATGCCAAAACATTAGATCTTTCCCGTGGATAAGGTTCATGAGAAATCTCGTTGCTCAATAAATCATAATTGGAATTCAATTTCGACACATACCTATGAAAAATTTTATTCGTCACTAGGTGTTGAGTCAGTAGTTCTTTCTTACTATCTAGGATATCGGAGCTTTCTTTATGAAACATCCATGGATCGAGTTCATTTTTCACAAAGAAGAAAAAAATTATATTATTTATATAATTCAAGAATCTATTCAAAGAATAGATTAGTAGATCTCTCGTTGACATTTAGCTTGTCGAGGGGGAATACATTACCTCTCTCAAATAGGATCCACGCGTTGGGTCTGTTAGATATTCAATAGTATTGAAACGTTTCCATGAATGAAAGGAATTGAAACCCGAAACGGCAGACAAAGGGTGTTTGAATAATGCAAGAACAATTAATACTGAAAGAATGAAGTAATAGAAGATAGACCTACTGGAAAATTGAGATCCCGAATGTAAAATCTCCGCTTCATCAGGAATTTCTTCGAAAATAAGAAGACCTATCTCGGATACTATAGTATTGATAGAATCGTTGTCAAATCTCAATCCTAGGTTTTGCAGTCTTTGGGATAAATAGGCTTTCGCGCCATCTACTACATCCTCAGCAATTCTTTTATAAATTCTGGGGAAATTATGATTTGAGTCATAACTTATTTTAAGTACTATTTCTGGATATGTTTCTCTAATCAGATCGTAGAAGTATCTCCACCAGGTGGGGGTAAAAAACCAAGGTATATAATCTATAAATAAGCTCCATTTTTCACCGATATTGTCTTTCCAAAAGATCCAAGAGATCTTATATCTGTTCAAATCTTTTAATAATTCATTGAAATTGATAAAGTGGGATGGACGAATAGCCTCTCTCCGGATAGATTGATCCGCATGGTCCGTATCTTCGCGCGCAACCTCCTTTCCAATCGATTCTGCTAGAGATCTCGATGTTACATCGCTGCATAATGGGAGTCTTAGCGACCAGTAAGAGGTTTCCACTTCTTCCAGTTCCCAGAAATACCTAATAGACAAATTTTTCCGATAGGCTCGATCCAATACCAGATTCTTGGGGCGAGATCGGAGTCGCCGATCCGACGATGAATCGGAGTTTATCGACGTCCTCTCCAAAGAAACTCCAGCGCTACTGCACGAATATAGAAATGACTCCATCGTTTCACGAGGAGATGAGTTCAAACTCGCCAGTAACCTCTTCAGATCCGAAATAGAATTGGAAAGTCCATCTGAATGAGTTACTAATGCTGTGGATTCATGCAGATTAGACAAAATAAATTGAATTGGCGTGAGTACGTGGCCAGCAACCTCCCCTGCTGTTTGTTTCGATAAATTGGATGACAACGAATCCGACAGTTGGGGATGAATAAATGAGATGATATTAGATGAGATGGTTTCATATTCGGAGTCCGCATAGAAGTTTTCTAGGACGTTGAGATAACTACTGCTGCATCTCCCAATAAAAAAATTCCTTCTGATTCTCGGAATAAAGTTGCTTCCAGCACAGTTCCGTATAGGTGAGTCGTCTAGAAGGTTTAGTTTATTAACCTGATCGGAAATGTATCTCAAAATATTCCCACCAATATCTTTAGTTGAACCTCCCCCACGGTTTGAATCACGCAGAAACAGATTCCAAAATTGCCCACCCGCAATTGAAAGAGCGTCGTTTGAAAATCCTGCTCGGATGGATTCGATGCGGGGCAACCCGAGAGAAGTAGGATTCACTGCAGGTTCCAGCTCGGTCGAAGAGCCTACCGATTTATCACTCATTAACAGTTTGGATTCAATGAATAACATCTTTTTTCTCTCAAGAATTGTTTTGAGGAAAAGTATCTGTTCGTCAATGTAACCATCGAATAAACTTGATAGAAGATCAAGCTTCATGAGATCTATCTTGTTCAATTTATCGAGATCTATATCGTCCAATTTTTCGATGCAATAATCAATGGTATATATCAAAGCTTTCTGGCGAATAACCTCAGCAACAATCATTTTATAAAGAAAAAAAGCATTGAGAAATCGATGAAAATCTTTTTCGTTCTGTTGATTGTTACTACCGAGACTGACACCAATATTATTTAGCAATTCGTTTCTTATTATTGATACGCGGCAAATTGATTCCTCCAAGTCATACTTTAAGACTTCCCCGACAGCGAAAAGAGACGAATCCCTGGTCGTATCGAGCCATCTATGCACATTTGACTGAACATTTTTATACTCATCAATTTGATAGGTGATATATTCGTTCAATAGGCGCTCTACGTTATCCTTCCATTTCAATACTATTTATTCAGTTGCAATTCTTGTTACACCGGTGTACTCCCCGCTCCCCGTCCAGCCATCCAACCGATATTTGATTTGGAAGAAATATTCAGTAAATAATGCGCAGAAATAGTCATGGAGAAGAAATATGTATGTTGAGTAGAGAGGTATGATTCTACTTCGTCCATACAATCTAACTAAAGAATATATTGAATGTATGTTACCCTTTTCTTCCAATTAGTTTGAAAAAGTAGTATTTTCACTTCGATTACTTATTTTTCTAGGTATACCTAAAGATATTTGAAAATAGTTTGGAAGAATCTCATTGAGGTTGAGGTGTATGCTACTCGCTAGCCCAAGTTTTTTGCCAGATATTTGAGTAAGCGGCATGTCACCCTTCGTTTTCAATGGAAATCCCTTCCCAGATTTGACGCTATTGCTGACGTCAATAACTATTGCCCCACCAAAAACCAGATTTGATTTCTCAATTATCGAGAGAAATTTGGTGAGTCGATTTATTAATCCATTTTTCATTTGTGAATAAGTGTGTAGAATGGGAAATTCTTCCCCAATTTTGTCACAATCCAATCCGGATATACAGCCACGAAACGACGTCGTCTTTTCACGAGACGTAAATGAAGACAAGTTGGAAAAGGCTTCTCGCTCGAAGTAAAATCTCGATCCATCCCCCCGGTGATCTGCTGAATCTCCGGATTCAAGTAACGCCTTGTCATAGGAGTTCAATACCACGGGACTTAACGAGTCGCTTCTCAATTGTGTTGCTTGTAACCGACCCAGATCTCGCTTGTTATGACTTTCCCAAAAGAATAACGAATCGAAATCACTTTGGTTGTTTTTAGAAACTACCATATAGTTATAGAATTTGAAAAACCTACTTGAGTTTCGTAAACACCTATCCCTACAAAAAGCTTGAATCCTTTCAGTCTCATCCTTGGATATATCTCTGCCAAGGAGTGAATCCCTCACCACACAAGCCTTCCATCGACCGGAACCCAGAGGAATCCTCGCATCATAACGAACTTGCTTCTCTTTTTTCGTTGAACCTGCAGAAATATCTCCATTCAAACCTAAGTAGTGGGAAACGGGTATTCCCCTCTTTCCATTCTTTTCAACAGGTAAAGATCTTCCGAATCGGGGAAAGCAGTCGCGGGAGAAGTCACCAGAAATTTCCGCTTGTTTCTTTATTACTCCGTCACCCCCATTAATGACTCCCGCTAATGCAAAACTTCTTCCGATCGACCTTTTGTCACTCAAGCAATGCATAGAAATTGGTATTGTTAGCAACATCAGCATCTCCAGGGTGATGCCACTATCTCTCTTTAGTGAATCACGCAGATTGCGTAAAAATAGTGAACTCAGAAATCACAAGTCAGATAATCTGATAAAAGGTTCATAATTGGAAGATGGGCTAATTAAAAATTCTTTGAGATGTTGGTTTTTCAATGATTCGAAGAAGTGGTCTAATAGATTGACTTCCACTAACTCCGAAATTTTAGATGATAAATATGGACTTCCTACTCTTTCTTCTGCCACCTTTTTTACCTTATTTTCTTTCTTCATATTAATTATATGCGGTAGATACTATCTATTTCCCACATTTATTATACCAATAAATTTGAAAATTTCAAGATAGAATGGAATAAATATTTCGAGCGAGTCTAGTGATTTCTGTGAATAGTCATATCCAAAACTGGAATTAGATCGGGAATTCTAAATCGTTATTGTCGGGGAGACCCACACAAATCCCACCCACCTTAACAATTCCTCTCTGTTCCAAGCAGAGAAATGGGATCGAATTACCCAATCGGATGGGCGAACGACGGGGATTGAACCCGCGCGTGATGGATCCACAATCCATTGCCTTGATCCACTTGGCTACGTCCGCCCCCTCTGTTGATTTAGTTGGCTACCCCCCCCCCCCGGACGTGAACGAGATCTATCCGTTAAGCAAGCTAGATAGGTTCTTCGGTTGATACACATACATATTGACTTTATGTATATAACGAGACAATACAAAATCTTTGAAATGATGAATGCACTCCCAATTTCTTTTATCCAAAAGATTGAGGTGGGAGATTACAAGCATTCTGCAAATCGGAGTAGGAAACTTCGTAATCTATTAAATCGCAGAAGGATATTCCAAATAAAATAGTTTCCAGAATTCAAGGTTGGAAACTGATAATCGTGAAAATGTGACAAGCTGTTATCATCCTTTCCATTCGTTCTACCGCACGAACCTTCACCTCGTTGGACACCAAACCTCCCCCTCTCCTCCGGAGTTAAGAGATTTGGTATCCAGTTGTGCTGCATAACCGGAAGGATATTATCCGTTTGTAGAGGGAGCTTCAACGGAAGCCAAGTCTAGAGGGAAGTTATGAGCGTTACGTTCATGCATGACTTCCATACCTAGGTTGGCACGGTTTATGATATCAGCCCAGGTGTTTATAACACGACCTTGGCTGTCAACCACGGATTGGTTGAAGTTGAAACCATTCAAGTTGAATGCCATAGTGCTAATGCCTAAAGCGGTGAACCAGATACCTACCACGGGCCAAGCAGCTAAAAAGAAGTGTAGAGAACGAGAATTGTTGAAGCTAGCATATTGGAAGATCAAACGACCGAAATAGCCGTGAGCAGCTACGATGTTGTAGGTTTCTTCTTCTTGACCGAACTTATAACCCGCATTAGCAGACTCATTCTCAGTTGTTTCTCTGATCAAACTAGAAGTTACCAAAGAACCATGCATAGCACTGAATAGAGAGCCGCCGAATACGCCAGCTACACCCAACATGTGGAAGGGATGCATAAGGATATTGTGCTCAGCCTGGAAGACGATCATGAAGTTGAAAGTACCAGAAATGCCTAGAGGCATACCGTCAGAGAAACTTCCTTGACCAATTGGGTAGATCAGGAAGACGGCGGCAGCAGCTGCGACAGGAGCCGAGTACGCAACAGCGATCCAAGGACGCATACCTAAACGGAAGCTCAGTTCCCATTCGCGACCCATGTAGCAAGCTACACCAAGTAGGAAGTGAAGAACGATAAGTTCGTAAGGACCACCATTGTAAAGCCATTCATCGACGGAAGCTGCTTCCCAGATTGGGTAGAAATGTAACCCAATAGCTGCAGAAGTAGGGATGATAGCACCAGAGATAATGTTGTTGCCGTATAACAAAGAACCAGAAACGGGTTCGCGAATACCATCAATATCTACAGGAGGAGCTGCGACGAAAGCAATGATGAATACAGAGGTTGCGGTTAGTAAGGTGGGAATCATTAAGACACCGAACCATCCGATGTAAAGACGGTTTTCGGTGCTGGTGATCCAGTCGCAGAAGCGACCCCATAAGCTTGCGCTTTCGCGTCGTTCTAAAGTTGCAGTCATGGTAATTTTCGGTTTTCGAGAGATAATTAGTGATTCCCCAGGCTAGTAAGCTTGTTAATTTGTAATATATCACAAAAACCTATCTGTGTCAACCGAAATTAATTGAGTCCCCAGAATTCTTGGATATGGGGGCTTCTTCTCGATATCTCAAACAATTTTTAGCCATTGTTTTACAACAAGGCTTTCATTTTTCAAAAAAAAAATTAAATTTTTACTCTATGCAGTATGCGGTGCGCGCCTCAATCAATTTCAGTCTCTGAAAAAACTGGTCACGCGTCAAGCCTTTTTGCGAGGCACTCCGCAACTCTGCATTGGCCCCCCCCCCCCGCTATCCTATTGGGTTAGGAGGAGTCTAATAATTAGCAACCTAGAAAGAAGAAGTAGTTGTCAATCCCCACTTGTGGCTTAGACACCCGTTATTTGCCGTTGACTCTTCACTCAACCATTTCTCCATGGTTTTTTTTTGATTCCCCGATAGTTTGTGCCCCGGCTCCAATCCACAACGGAAAGATTGTGGATCGGAACGAATCCGAAACTAACGGAAATGGGCAAAAGCTTTGTTAGCCTCCGCAACTTTATGAGTCTCCTCTTTCTTCCGTATGGCACTACCGGAATTCCTGGCGGCATCCATCGATTCATCACTCGATCTTAAAGCCATACTTCGACCTGAGCGTTTTCGACACGCGATTAATGACCACCGGATAGCCGAAGCTTTTCCCTCTGCCGGTACTACTTCAACGGGAACTCGATAAGTTGATCCACCTACACGTTTGGTTTCTGTCACTACATCGGGAGTTACCCCGCGCACCGCCTGTCGCAGAACAGACAGTGGGTTCCTATTTGTCTTTTACCTAATCCGCTTCATAGCCTGATAAAAAATCTGATAAGCCAGTGATTTCTTGCCATTTTTCAGGATACGATCAACTAGCATATTTACTAATCGATTACGATAAATTGGATCTGATTCGATATTTTTCTTTCTGTTCACTACACTGCTCCGATGTAACACGAGTTTACAAATATAAATATGTCAGATTTCAATCGATTCTTTTATTTCAATGGTATCTCAAGCTACTATTTTGGCTTCTTCACTCCATATTGTAGGGTGGATCCACCGGTTAGTCGAGGATCTCCCTCCAAACTGCACGTGCGACTTTCATCGAATACAGCTTTCCACATGATTGAATAGAAACTACTCAAATGATTTTGAACCATTTATTTTTTAAGATGCAAATCATATTTACTCATCGCACACTGAGTATCCGTTTTCTCCTATTCCACGGATAGAAGAAGTCGAAGTCTAGATGTAAAAGAAGAAAATCTTGCAATTCAGTTATCTTACTGGGAATGTCCGTAGGTTTGTCAACCCAATCAGTAGATGTGCATAAAGCCTTCACCGAATTTCCGTAGTCGTAATCTAAACCTGTTCCAAGAGGAAAAGACGTCCTAGGATTTTCTAGGTGAGAGTCTAGGTAAAACTCAACTTACTGGAATAGAACACCTTAGACACCAAGTTGTTTCACACAAATAGATAGATAGTAATTAATCTCTATCAATGTCTGTAGTAGCAGGCTTCAGTCCCCTGGCAATGCTGGGTCGGCTACACATTTAACATATCAGAACAACTGATACGGAATCATTGCAATGATACAAGTTGTGACAATGTTCTGCAACGCACTAGAACGCCCTTTTTTACGATCCTTCACCCCTACAGCATCTAAGGTTCCCCTAACAATGTGATACCTAACACCGGGTAGGTCTTTGACCCTTCCACCTCTCACGGGGACCACCGAATGTTCCTGCAAATTATGGCCAATACCTGGTATGTAAGCCGTTACCTCAAACTTGGAGGTTAATCGAACTCTCGCGACTTTACGTAGGGCAGAGTTGGGTTTTTTCGGTGTAGTCGTGGAATAGTCGACAGCTCCAATGTCACTATACAGAACCGTACGTGAGATTCTCACCTCATACGGCTCCTCGTCATTCAAATACTCCTTAGAAAGAAATACTCCCGATAAAAAAAGTCCAAAATTCCTCCCAATTCTTTTTTTTTTCAACTACAAATACAAAAGAATTTACAAAAGGAAAAAAAAAATAATTAAATCCTCTTCAATTCATTTTTAAGGCTTCGGCTTTGCGCCCCGCTCATTTCCCGGATCCCGCTATACGTTATTATTAATAAGCAACCCAGGTAGAAAGATGAAAAATCTATCAAATCAATGGGTAGATTTGTTAACGAGTTCCTTGTTTTCGTGCAAGTAATATGATGCGGATTGAGTATGGAGGAGATTGACGAGTCGGTATCGGCTTATCCGCATCATTAATCATTTTTTGATAAGGAATTCATTTTGAAATGAAGACAGTTTCGATGTCTTACTCTCGTTCTTTATTTCGTTTCGACGAGGCTACCTGAAGAGGATCCAGCAACCTAACGCTAACGAACTACCCTAACAAGTAGGTGAGCCAAAATATGGAGTAGGTAGGATCCGACCACTACCTGGAGTTTGCCAGCGACGACGACGCTGAAGCGGCGGCGAAAAAAAAAAACCAAGGATAAGGATACATACGAAAAAAAAAAATAAGTTAAGGTTAATAGGTTATTTGTTTAGTCGATTGCAGCTTAGCCAGCCTGTTCCGTCACGAGCCACTGGTCAAGCCCCACTGCATTCTACTACCCCTCTTATGCGAATCGAATCGGAAGTCTGGGTTCCGTAGGGAGGAAATTGTACCACAAGAGCTAGGGGAGGTCAAGCCATTTCTATCACCAGTTGTTACTAGCAATCCCATATCTAAAAGATTACGAGTAAGAAAGATTGAAAGCCTGGCAAAGGGGGAGTTAGCACCGGCGGGGGTGGGGTGCTGGTATACCAAGTATAGTTATGAGATTACAAGGATGTTAGGTGAAAGTGGAGGCAGCCTCGACTCCCTTGCAACATTCTTCGGAAAATATTTTTCAATTGAATTTGGGGACTTGCCAAACTGAAACTGCCTCACAGTTTTTCTCTGGGTGGAGCTAGGAAAACAAATAGGCCAAACGCGGCAATCTGTTACCTCCGCTCATATCCTATTCCTATGGTGTGGGACCCATAAGACATAAAAATGGTGTG